GCTGACACAATATTTTTTATCATTAGATCCACCATTAAAATTTTGTCTATACTAAATAGAAGTTTTTTATAATTATTTTTTTATTTAGTCTTTCATCAAAATTTAAATAAAAAAATAAAACTACAAAAAGTAACTACTATATATACTTATACTATTAATTAATAATTATATATACTATTAATTAATATATATATTAATTAATAGTATATATAAACAGTAATATATGTAAATATGTAAACTAAGAATAGGAATTTTTAACGAATGTAATCAAGAAGGACAAGATCGACACAAGAAAAGAATGTCTAAAATTCCTTTTCTTGTGTCGAAGACTAGCAAGACAAAAAATACTCCCTATAGTCCCTAAAATTTGTTGTGTCGCCGATTTCTGGTTCCCCTTTTTTTCTGCGCTTGCTTTACTTCATCTTATTTTAGTATCTAGTCAAATTTTTCCATTATAATAGAAAAAAACTCTTTATTATTGCTACATTCTATCAATTTAAATTGGTCAATAACGACAGAGTTACATCACACCCCTTTCCATTTTTCAAATTTGTATTTAAAAATAAGGAAAAGGGGGTTAAAGTGAATTCTTCTCAATATACATACTAGGATTAGGACTATGATACAAGTAATTCCTGACATCTGGTCGAAAAGAAATAGAAAATCTAAAGAGAGGCAAAAGGCTTTTCATCATTTTTTTGACCAGACCAAATTGGGAACAAGAATTGTTTTGGTTATTTTTTATGAATTTTATAAAGCTAAATAGACGGATCTAAAAATTCATTTCGGATAATTGAACCTTCTCAAACTGTTTCTTTTTAAGAACCAAAAAGATTTGTGCCAAAACAACCGATCCTAAAAAGAACAAAAGGCCTTGGACACGCAATGGATCTTGAAGTACTATTTCCGCGTCCCCCTGACCAAATCCACCCACATTAGGATTACTCGTTAATGGTTGATCGAGTTTAATGGATTCGCCCTCTGAAACAAGAAGTTCTAGGCCTCGAGGGATAATATCAATCACTTGGCGTCCATTCGATGCATCCACTATGGTTATTTCGTATCCCCCCTTTTCTTTTCGTAAAATTTTGCTTATTATCCCTCCTGCCGTAGCATTATAAACTGTATTGTTACTTTTGCTACCATCAGGATAAATCTGACCCCTTCCCCTGTTTCCACCTACGTATATAGGATATTTTAAGAAATGAACATCTTTATTAGTAGCAGGGTCTGGTGCAAGAATAGGAAAGGTTATTTCACTATATTTTTGACCAGGAACAGGACCTATCACAAGAATATTTTTATTATTGGGGCGATAATTCTGAAAAGACAGATTTCCTATCTTTTCTTTAATCTCGGGTGAAATACGATCAGGGGGGGCTAATTCAAACCCCTCCGGTAAAATAAGAACAGCTCCCACATTCAAAGCTCCTTTTTTACCATTAGCTAGAACTTGTTTTAGTTGCATATCATAAGGAATTTTAACAACTGCTTCAAATACAGTATCAGGAAGTACCGTTTGTGGAACCTCAATATCCACGGGCTTATTAGCTAAATGGCAATTGGCACATACAATACGCCCAGTGGCCTCTCGTGGATTTTCATAATTCTGCTGGGCAAAAATAGGATATGCACTTGAAATGGATGCCCAAGTTATTATATATATCATGAGTGAGATAGATATGTAGCGAGTAATCTCTTCCCTTATCCAAGAAAAGGTATTTCTAGTTTGCATGGTCCAATCATTTATCCCGAAAATTTCTACAATAAAGTTAGGTAGGTTGATAATATACTTCCCTAGCCACAATTCTGCTATTTACTGAAAAAAATAAAATTTTTTTGTTGAAATATACAAGGAATCCCTGATGGGGATAAAGAGTAAAGTAAATACGACTTTGATTTGGTTATGATGTATAAGGTAAGAAAGATTAGAATTGGATCAGTGAATCCTTTTTTAGTCATTTATTGCATGATAAATCACTACAAGTGACGGAGATACACGATTTAAATAACGAAAGATCCAATATTTAAAAATTGTATCAAGAATGACTGGAAAGGTAGAAACTAGACCAGATAAAATTTGCTCATAATGAGCAAACCCAAAATCTTTGTAAATATAACCAATCATTAGTTCCCAACCGTGAGGCGAATGGAATCCGATACATAAATCAGTTAATAAAAGAATCGAAAAAGCTTTAATTGTATCACTTAAATTATATAGGAATTCTTGAACCCAAGAATTCAGAACAAAAAGCTTTTCCTTACCCCAAAAGGAATAACCACTTAGAATAACGAAAGATATTAGATTTGTCGAGAAGTGCAAGATTGTATGGATACGATACTCATTGTGTATCTTGATGAATTGGATCGTTTCTTTGTGGATTCCTAGACGAAATTGTTGTAAATTGGTTTCTGGGTATTCCTTTATCATTTCATCCAGCTGGAATAGTTCCTCTAATTGTATGAATTTTTCTAGAACACTTTTTTCTTGAATATCATTCAAAAAAGTTTCGCATTGTCTAGTATTCCACCAATTAGTAATCCAAGTTTTCAAACTTTTATCACAGCATAGAGAGATCAACCAGGGCAAAAAGACTATAGATATAAAATAAAAAAAAGGAATTAATGCTTTCTTTTTTGCCATTTTGACTCTGTGAATTGTTAATGAACCTACCTCATTTGTTGATTCTATTAGATCTAATATTTCTATCGAGCATGAGTTTATATTCTAATTCGAATAGAATGTATTGAGCCTATGAATCCATTTTATCTTTTTCTTTTGATTCAATACTTATTCTTTGCTTTGAATCTAGAAAGAATACAGAAATAGACTCAGAATACACTTCCAATTTGAATCAAGAAAAAATTGGGGTTCCAGGATGTTATTCCCCCCTTTTTTGATCAATACTAAAATAACTTTTTAAAATTTCTAGACGAAAAACCTCCTTTTCTATCAAATATATAAAAAAAAACGAGCATAAAAGAATAGATGAATATTCAATTGAAAAAAAAAAAAAAAATAATAAATTCTTTAGTTTTTTCTTACTACTGACAAAGCATTTAGTCTTTTAAAATTAATTCATTTCAAAATACTTCAATTGGTACACGCAAGAAGTAAGCCAATTCAGCAGCTTTTTGCTCAATTTCTCGTGTAGTAAAATTCTCATCAGTACGAATTAAAGGAATAGCCCCTTGACCTCGAATTTCCATATAAAGGACACGCCGAGCAGAAACACCCTCTTTAACTTCTATTCTGATGGACTGAATATCTTTCATAAGGAATCGTAAAAAGATGCGGCGACTTTTTCCAGGAAATCCCCAACGAAAAATACGAACTATTCCTTCTTTTCGGTCGAAAAGATCATAACCACTACCCACATTCCACAAAATGGTGCACCACAAATAGCAACTAATAAAGAGACCCGCGATCCCATAGAAAGACATCACAATCCCTTGCGGAAAAAAAATTATTTGCTGAGACGGAAATAACGATATAAAATTTCTACCAAGATAACTGGAAGTTCCAACCAATAAGAATCCTAATGAACCTAAAAATAGGATAAAGGCCCAGAAGAAATTACTTGTTTTTCGAGACCCCGTTATAAATTCTATCCATATAGATTCTGATCGCCAACTCATATATATTAGATCCAGTTATACAATTTATACAATTTTTTGGAATTGAGAAAATATGACTTTCCTTTTTTTGTTTTCAAAGTGACTCCCATCAACTATTTTGTTGTGAACCTTTACCTTAGGAGTAATTCATAGAATTGTTTATATCTAAAATAATAACATCTCCTTTCTTTATATGATCCCCTATAGCTATATACATACAAATAAATAAATACATTGACTTGAATTTAATACATCGGCCCGATGATGATCCATTTTTCAAAAGAGCGCAATTTGATTTACCCATATAATACGTTTACACATGCATAAGAGCTTTTTTTTTATTTATGTTTGTAGGAATCTATGTGTTATACAATATTCTAACAAATGGGTCTTATCGAATCGAAGTTTTTAAAATAAAAAAAGGAGTGATACGATTAGGTCTCATCCGATCTAAAAAATCTTATTTTTTTGAATATGAAGAAATAAGGAAGCCATTGCAAGTGCCGGAAAGACTAGGCCTACTAAAGGCACAAAAATAGAGGGTAAGTTGTTGAAAGTTGTCATAAAATGGGTACCTCAATTTAATATTTGTACCTGTTATTGTTATATTCTGAATTCTAAAGATATCTTATAATATCTTGTATTTTTATTATTTCTATTATATATTATATAATTATACTAAGTATCTTTAAGTAAATATATATCTAATACTAATATACAACCTAATATAAATAGAATAAAAAAATAGGTACAAGAAAGGCCAAACTAAATAAATGGACTTATTAATCTTTCAAAATAAAATAAATGTATCATAATCCCCTTGTTAGATTTATTATTCTTTTTGTTCTTTTTGTCTTATAATAGTCATTAATAAAGAAAAATTTTTATTACATTAAAAATTTCTACAAAATGGATTAGGATCTAATCCAACAACAGGGAATTTTAGGGAAATGCAAAAAGATGTAAGACTCTCTATAGATCTGTATATATCTCTATTTGAGATATCTATACATATGCAAGCAAGATAGGAAAATGAACTTTGTTTTAGTTGTCTAGTCTAATTTTAACTTCCCGAAAGCAAAAATTCACCTTTTATCTTGTTGATAGAGGTTTACTGAGTAGTAAACAAGAATATCGATAAAAAAATGATTCGAAATAAAAATTAATTTTTAAGGGTTTTCGTTTAATTCTGATAAACTAACTGTTCTATTTTATTTTATTTTTATTCAAAGGAAAAAAAGCATGGAGCTGAAATAACTCACCCAGAACACCCTTTAAAGTATTACGTGGTACAATTGCATCCAACAAGCCCTTACGTAATAAGGATTCAGCCGCTTGTGAACCTTCAGGCACGGCTTTTTTCAATGTTTGTTCAATTACTC